AGCATGCAATATTTAAATATTATAATATTAGGGTTGGCAAAAAATGCCTCTCGAGCTTCTCCTGTTTTCCGGGGGGTTATCAGGATGTAGGGAGTTTGGGGGGGTAGGGGGGGTAAAAGCGCAAAAGGAAACCAAAGCCCCTAGGAGGGGAGGTCAGTAATATTGTTATTTATGTACTTGATATCAGTTATGTAATTCAGGTAATATTGTCATTTTAACATTCAACAATTTTCCGCGAAATAATATATGTGGGTTCCCCCTTGTTAATTAAATTAGGGTGCCCTTTGAGATGCAAGAGGAAAGGAAGATTAAAAAAAAAACCCTAGGCACGCTGGCTTGAACGCCCGGCATGCTGGGTCATTGGTAATTAGGCCTCCACCATCGTGATGCCAGGCAAAGGCAGCTTCGCGATGTGGGTTTCTTGTGTATGACCCTGAAATAGGAACCAAATGCCAGGAATAATTCAGTTTAGCGACCCCCACTGTCATTGTCCCTGACCATCAAGCATTAGTAGTCCAGTGATATCAACTGATGATGGTTTCTTAGTTGGTAATTGATCTTAGAACGTTAATATGCTGAATTATTATTATGAATGAGCTATTTATGTTCATGTTGAATAGTTAAGCCTGAAGTTATTCTCGAGAAAAATTTTTGGTTATGTAGTTACCGTTTTTTTGTCCTGCTTTGGTTAATGTTGATGTATGAATGGGGTAATTCTGTTAATGTTGATATTACATATAAGTACAAAATCAGACAAAAAAGCCAACGCATTGTTGGCTTTTTAAGGTCTATTTTGTGCATGGTTATTTCCAGGGTTTGTGGCGGGGAGTCAGAGAGTAGTTAAAAATGAGAATGTTAGCTTTGGGAGTTAGCGGTGAGAGTTAGAGCCTCTTCTTTCTGAGTAACAGGGAGGAATCGAACCTTCGGCATCCGGATTACAAGACCGGCGCTCTACACTGAGCTACAATTACAGGCTCATTCAAGGGCTTTGTTCTCCAGTCACCCTGCAATGGGGGACAAAAGTAGGAGCAAGAAAAAGTAAAGGAAGGAAGCTACTTGGCCAATGATAATAAATGGGTGTTCTACTGGTATTCCTCCGATTCACGTGAGAATAATCACGTCAGCTACGAAAGTTCAGACCAAAAATTGGGTTAAAGGTCGGAAAGTCAGTCCACGCTGCTTTGAGGTGTGAAGAATGGGTACAAGTATCAGTACTAAGATTGAGGCTAGTAGTGCCAAGACGCCGCCAAGCTTATTTGGGATGGACCGGAGAATGGCGTAGGCAAACAGAAAGTATCATTCTGGCTTGATGTGAGGGGGGGTGACTAGTGGGTTAGCTGGAGTGAAGTTATCTGGGTCACCTAATAAGTTAGGTGAAAAGAGCGCTAAGGAGGTTAAAGCCATCATTAGGATAACAAAGCCAAGAAGATCTTTATACGAGAAGTATGGGTGGAAAGAGATTTTATCCGCGTCCGAATTAATGCCTGCAGGGTTGTTAGATCCAGTTTCGTGAAGGAACAAGAGGTGGATTACAGTAACTGCTGCGATTACGAATGGAAATAAAAAGTGAAATGCGAAGAATCGGGTCAGGGTTGCATTATCGACGGAGAAACCACCCCAAATTCATTGTACAAGGGTGTTACCCACGTACGGGACGGCAGACAACAGGTTGGTAATCACGGTTGCCCCTCAGAATGACATTTGTCCTCATGGCAACACGTAGCCTACAAAAGCTGTTATTATCACGAGGAGGAGGAGAATAACACCAATGTTTCAAGTTTCCATGTAGAGGTACGAGCCGTAGTATAGTCCTCGAGCAATGTGCATGTAAATGCAGATAAAGAAGAAAGATGCTCCGTTGGCGTGCATGTTTCGGATGAGTCACCCGTAGTTGACGTCACGGCAAATGTGTGTAACCGATGAGAAAGCTGTTGCAATGTCAGAGGTATAGTGTATGGCCAGGAATAGACCTGTCAAGATTTGGGTGGCTAGGCATAATCCCAGCAAAGATCCAAAATTCCATCAAGCTGAGATATTTGATGGTGCTGGGAGATCAACTAGGGCACCGTTTGCGATTTTTAGCAGGGGGTGGGTTTTACGTAGGCTTGCCATTAACGGTTCTTGTAGTTGAATTACAACGGTGGTTTTTCAGGTCACTAGTCCTGGTTAGAGTCCAGGCAGGAACCATGGCTTATTTAATACTTTTATTTCTGTCTGGTTTAGTCCTAGGTCTGGTTGCTGTGGCTTCCAACCCCGCCCCGTACTTTGCGGCCCTGGGGCTCGTTATGGCGGCTGGGCTAGGTTGTGGAGTACTGTTGGGGTGTGGGGGGTCCTTCTTATCTCTGGTGCTTTTCCTTATTTATTTGGGAGGAATGTTAGTGGTCTTTGCCTATTCTGCAGCTTTAGCAGCTGAGCCCTACCCAGCTAGTTGAGGAGATCGGACTGTGGCGGGGTATGTAGCATTTTATCTAGTTTTAGTGAGTGGCGGTTTCTGGTGGCTAGTAGAAGAGGGAGGAGGGTTTTGTTGGTCCCTGGTAGATGAGTTTAAGGACTTCATTGTGGTCCGGGGGGACATGGCGGGGGTTGCACTGATGTACTCTTTTGGTGGGGGAATATTGATTCTTAGCGCTTGGGTTCTTCTCTTGGCTCTTTTTGTTGTGTTAGAATTAACCCGTGGGCGAAGTCGGGGGACGCTACGGGCAGTTAGGGGACAAGGAGTAGGGCGAGAGCCAGGGTAATAAAAAACAGCATGAGGTAGGTCTTAATGATGCCCTGCTGAAGGTTGCTAGTAGCTGTGGCTAATGCCGAGTTGTAAGATGCGACGGCTTTGGGTCCGATCTTTTCTAACCATGTCTGGTCAACTGTTAGGTTTGCAGCCGCTTGCCCTATTGAAAGCATAAGCTTCGGGGCTAAGCGGTGCACTACAGTTGGGTAAAAGCCTAGCATGTTTGAGAAGTGGTGAAAATTAAGGTTGGGTGTTTTTTTCATTTGTTTCGATGTAAGGGTAGCGAGCTCCATTGCTAGTATCAGGCCTGCGACTGAAACGGCCAGCGCTGAGATTTTGATGTAGGTTGGCATGGTCATCACGGGAGTAGAGGGAAACAAAAGGTTGTTGGAGATAAAAAATCCGGCGACAATGCTGCCCCATGCTAAGCGCTTGATAGGATTCAGAACGTGGGGGCTATTCTCGTTGATTGGGGAGAGTGCTTGGAATCGGGGGCGACCTATTGTGGCGAAAAAAATTACTCGGAGGCTGTAGATTGCAGTAAATGAAGTGGCAATTAGTGTAAGCACGAGGGCTCAGGCGTTCAGGTGTGAGGTGTTCATGGCTTCAATGATTGCATCCTTTGAAAAAAACCCTGCTAGGAATGGGGTCCCTGTCAGTGCAAGACTCCCAATCGTTAAGCAGGAGGAGGTGAAAGGGGTCAAGTTGTGAAGTCCCCCCATCTTACGAATATCCTGCTCATCATTTAGGCTGTGGATAACGGAGCCAGAGCACAAGAACAACATTGCCTTAAAAAAGGCGTGGGTGCAAATGTGGAAGAATGCCAGGGCAGGCTGGCCCAGCCCAATTGTTACCATCATGAGGCCAAGCTGGCTGGAAGTTGAAAATGCGACAATCTTTTTAATGTCGTTTTGGGTGAGCGCACAGGTTGCTGTGAATAGAGTGGTAAGAGCCCCAAGACATAAGCAGGTACTGAGAGCCAAGGTGTTGTTTTCCATTATTGGATAGAGTCGGATTAGGAGGAAAATGCCTGCAACGACCATTGTACTGGAATGCAAAAGTGCGGAAACTGGCGTGGGGCCCTCTATTGCAGAGGGGAGCCAAGGGTGCAGCCCGAACTGTGCTGATTTCCCTGTTGCCGCCAAGATCAGGCCCGCTAAGGGTAAAGTTATATCCAAGTTTTTGGAGGCTAAAAACAGCTGTTGAATCTCCCAGGAGTTGGTTTGGGCTGCTAGTCAGGCCATACTCAGGATGAGCCCAATGTCTCCGACCCGGTTGTATATCACTGCCTGGAGGGCTGCGGTATTTGCGTCAGCCCGGCCGTACCATCAGCCGATTAAAAGAAAGGACATAATACCAACACCTTCCCACCCGATAAATAGTTGAAAAAGGTTGTTTGCGGTTACGAGCACGATCATTGCCACTAAAAAGGTCAATAAGTATTTAAAAAAGCGGTTTATGCTAGGGTCTGAGTGTATGTACCAGAGGGCAAACTCAAGAATGGACCAGGATACAAAAAGGGCAATGGGGGTAAAAGTGATTGAGTAGATATCAAATTTCAAGCTAAGTCCGACGTCAAAGGTTGCGGTATTTATTCATTTTCAGGTCATAGTTGCCGTCTCCAGACCTTCGCTAACGAAAACAAAAAGGGGTGCGAGGCTAATGAAGAATGCCAGTTTTACGGCTTTTGTGGCTTGAGCTTGGGCTCAGTCTTGCTGCATGGTGGGGGAAGTGAGGGCCTTAGCCAGGGGTAAGATCAAAAGAGTGATTGTTAGCAATAGTATTGAGGTTATTATTGTTGTGGTGTGCATAGCTTTTACTTGGATTTGCACCAAGGGGGTCTGGCTCCTAAGGCCAACGGATTACTTCTATCCTTCAAAAGCTCGAGTGAGCTGAGGAGTTTAACCTCAGTTTCAGAGGATTAGCAGTCCCCTGGCGTTACAAACCTCTCTCGGCCAATAAGGGGGGTTTAACTCCTAATTCCAGAATCACAATCTGGCGTTTTCTTAAACTATATTTGCACAGTGGGGGCCTCATATCAACTCGGGCTTTGAGATTAGTAAGATAAGCGGCAAGATATGTAGGGAGATTAAAAGGTGTTCTCGCGTATGTGTGGGGTTTAGGTTAAGGAGATGTTCTGGTGTTTGTCCGCGCTGGGTAATTAAAAAAAGGTATAGGGAGTAGCCAGCGGTAATAAGGGTGCCAAGCCCGGTAATCAGCAGGGTGAAGTTTGATCAGTGAAAAAGCGACGAGATAATCATAAGCTCACCCATCAAGTTTGGAAGGGGGGGCAGGGCCAAGTTTGCCAGGCTTGCCACGAATCATCAGGTAGTTATAAAAGGGAGGATCATCTGTAGTGCTCGGGCTAATACTATAGTACGACTGTGGGTTCGCTCGTAGCTCGTGTTGGCTAGACAAAATAGTGCCGATGATGCGAGGCCGTGGGCAATCATCAAATTAAAGGCTCCGGTCAGTCCCCAGGGGGTTTGGACAAAGATGCCGCCGGCCACTAGTCCCATGTGACTAACTGAGGAGTATGCAATTAAAGATTTCAGGTCTGTTTGTCGTAGGCAGATAGTCCCCGTTATAATAATGCCCCATAAGGCTAAAATCATGAACGGGTAGGCAAGCGTTTTAGAGAGGGGGTCCAAAATTGGGAGGATTCGTATTATCCCGTAGCCTCCAAGTTTGAGGAGGATGGCAGCTAGGACCATTGACCCGGCAATTGGGGCTTCTACGTGGGCTTTGGGTAGCCATAAGTGGACCCCATAAAGGGGCATTTTTACCAGAAAGGCCATAACGCATGCTACTCACCAGATGTTATCTGCGTAAGAAGAAAGTCCAAGTGGTGAGATGTACCCGAGCGTAATAATAGAGAGGGTCCCGACTTCATTTTGAAGTGTTAGCAGAGCAACTAGGAGGGGGAGGGAGCCGGCAAGAGTGTAAAATAAAAAGTAAGTACCTGCATTAAGGCGCTCTGTTTGGTTTCCTCATCGAGTAATAATAAAAAGAGTAGGTACGAGGGTAGCCTCGAACATTACGTAGAACATAATTATTTCTGTGGCGCCAAATGCTATGATTAGAAAAACTTGTAATGAAATCATAAGGGAGATGTATGTTCGCTGGCGGTTAATAGGTTCTGGCTTTATGTGGTTTTGGCTGGCTAGAATTATTAGAGGAAGAAGTCAGCAAGTTAAGACTAGCAGGGGTGTTGACAAAGAATCAGCTCCCATTAACGGAGAGAGAAAGGACCAGGTGGATGCCTGTGAAGACTTCAGTCAGTATACACTAATGATTGCCACTGAAAAGCTTTGGAGGAGGGTTGTTGCTCATAGCTGTCGGGGTTTGGCCAACCAGGTGGTTGGGAAAAGCATAATTGTGGGGATCAACACTTTTAGCATTGTAGCAGATTAAGATTTTGAAGGTGGTCTGAGCCGTGGGTTCGAGTCGTGGCGACAAGAAGCCCAAGACCTGCGCTTGCCTCACATGCGGAAAAAGCCAGTAGTAGTATTGGGGCAACAGTGTGCGAGACTGTTTCCAGCTGTAGAGACCAAATTGATAAAACAATAAACAGGGACAATATCATTCCCTCTAAGCAAAGGAGCGCGGATAGAAGGTGAGTTCGATGGAAGGCTAACCCTGTTAAGCCCAGCATAAATGCCGAAGAAAAAGCGAATTGGGCGGAAGTCATATAGGGGTGGTGGGGTTTAACCACCGTCTTATGAGTCGAAATCAAGCATCTTAGGCTAGACTAACCCCTATTACTCAGCCCACTCTAGTCCCCCTTGAGTTCACTCGTAAGCTAGTCCGAGGGTAAGAAGTGCTAGCAGGATAGACGCTCAAGAAAATGTTGTGGTAGGAGAAGTCAAGTGGTCTCCCCATGGAAGGGGAAGAAGCAAAGCAATCTCTAGATCAAATAACAGAAAAAGAATTGCCACCAAGAAAAACCGCAAGGAGAAGGGAAGTCGGGCACTTTCTAGCGGGTCAAAGCCGCATTCGTAGGGGGAAAGCTTCTCTGAGTCCGGGTTCAGTTGAGGGAGCCAAAATGATACTAGGGCTAGAATTGTTGAAAGAGCCGCTGCGATGACTAAGATGGTCGAGACTAGGTTCATTATCTTTTCTTAGGGTCAAACTAAGGCCTTCTGGTTGGAAGCCAGATATACTCTCACTGTACTAAAAAGATCTAAGAACCTCATCAATAAATAGAAATGTATAAGAAAAGTCACACTACATCTACGAAGTGTCAGTACCAGGCTGCTGCTTCAAACCCGAAGTGGTGGCTTGAGGTGAAGTGGTATTGGACTTGACGTAGAAGACACACCGCTAAAAAAGTTGTCCCAATAATAACATGTAGGCCGTGAAAGCCTGTAGCCACGAAAAACGTAGAGCCGTACACTCCGTCTGCGATAGTGAATGGGGCCTCGTAATATTCCAGAGCTTGAAGAAAAGTAAAATAAAAACCGAGAAGAATTGTCAGTGCAAGAGACTGGATAGCCTGCTTGCGGTGGCCTTCTATAATACTGTGATGTGCTCATGTTACTGTAACTCCGGAAGCTAAAAGTACTGCTGTGTTTAGAAGGGGGACTTCGAACGGGTCTAATGTTAAAATCCCGGTGGGTGGTCAGCATCCTCCTAGTTCTGGAGTAGGGGCGAGGCTTGAGTGATAGAAAGCTCAGAAAAAGCCTGCGAAAAAGAAGACTTCGGAGGTAATAAATAACACCATGCCATAGCGTAGTCCTTTTTGGACTGGAGGGGTGTGGTGCCCCTGAAACGTGCCCTCCCGAACAATATCCCGTCACCACTGGTACATTGTAAGGATAAGAAGAACTAGTCCTAAAGTTATTAAAGATATGGTGTTGTAGTGAAATCAGATTGCTAGTCCGGAGGTGGAGAGAAGGGCGGCTACTGCGCCGGTGAGAGGTCAAGGGCTAGGGTCTACTATATGAAAGGCGTGCGCTTGGTGGGCCATTAGATATTTTCTTGCAGGTAGAGGCTTAGTAAAAGGACAAATACGTAGGCCTGAATCATTGCCACGGCAACCTCTAAAAGCGTAAGAAGGAAGAGTAGTGCTGCAGTTAAAAGAGCAACCGTTGGCATGAGAGGAAGAAGAACAAATGCAGCTGTGGCGATTAGTTGAATAAGTAAGTGACCTGCTGTGAGGTTTGCTGTCAGCCGTACACCAAGTGCCAGGGGGCGGATAAAAAGGCTAATTGTTTCGATGATAATAAGTACGGGGATTAAGGGGGTAGGCGTCCCTTCTGGTAAGAGATGGCCTAGGGCAGCGGTGGGCTGATTTCGTATTCCGATAATTACGGTTGCCAGCCACAGGGGCACAGCAAAGGCTATGTTAAGTGAAAGTTGAGTGGTTGGTGTAAAAGTGTACGGGAGGAGGCCTAGCATGTTAAGGGTGATCAAAAACACCATTAAGGAGGTCAGCAGGGTCGCTCATTTATGCCCCCCCACGTTTAATGGTATTAAAAGCTGGCTTGTAAATCGGGCGATGGCCCAGTTTTGCAGGGTGAGCAGTCGATTGTCTAGTCATCGAGATGAGGGGGTAGGGTAAAGGATTCATGGAAGAGTCAGTGCTAGAAAAATCAGCGGGATGCCCATTAGTGAGGGGCTCATGAATTGGTCGAAAAAGCTTAGGATCATGGTCAGGCTCAGGGTTCAGTTTTCATCTTGTCTGCAGGCTGAGTTGCAGGTTCATTTGGAAAAGTGTGTTTGATTACTTTAGGGGGGATCACGGTCAAAAAGATCAGTCAAGAGAATAGTATAATCGAAAACCAAGGGGCAGGGTTTAACTGTGGCATGTCACCATGGGTGGTTGGGAGTCACCATTTTTTAGCTTAAAAGGCTAACGCTTGGCCCGGTTTAGCTTCATAGTGAGGCATCTTCAAGTATTAATGAGGATCAATTTTCGAAATGTTCTAAAGGAACAGCCTCTACGACGATTGGCATAAAGCTGTGGTTTGCTCCGCAGATTTCTGAGCATTGACCGTAGAATACACCGGGGCGAGAAGTGATAAACGCCGTTTGGTTGAGACGCCCGGGAACGGCGTCCATTTTTACTCCTAGGGCCGGCACCGCCCAAGAGTGTAAAACGTCCTCTGCTGAGACTAAGATTCGAATTGGGGATTCAACTGGAACAACTATTCGGTGGTCTGTCTCAAGTAGGCGGAACTGGCCTGGGGTAAGGTCTTGTGTAGGGAGCATGTAGGAATCAAAGCCAAGATCCTCGTAGTCGGTATACTCGTAACTTCAGTATCATTGGTGTCCTATTGCTTTAATTGTTAAGTGGGGGTCGTTAATCTCATCTATTAAGTAAAGGATTCGAAGGGAGGGAAGAGCAATTAAAATAAGAATAACGGCTGGTAGAATTGTTCAGATAATCTCAATCTCTTGTGAGTCCAAGATGTACTTGTTTGTGAGTTTGGTTGTTACTATCGCCGCAATAATGTAAAGTACTAGTGTGCTAATTAAAAATACAATCATCAGGGCGTGATCGTGGAAGTGTAGAAGTTCTTCTATTACAGGAGAGGCCGCGTCTTGGAGTCCTAGTTGTGATGGATGAGCCATTCGGAAGTTTTCCCAAGGTGCGCAAGGATTCAACTTGCGTCTCTGCCTTGACAAAGCAGGGTAATTTCTTTTATACTAGCACCTTATTAAGAAAGTGGCAGAGTGGCTTTGTGTTTGGCTTGAAACCAGATTACGGGGGTTCAATTCCCTCCTTTCTCGTTAGCTAGATTGAACTTGAACGAATGCAGGCTCTTCAAATGTGTGATAAGGCGGTGGGCAGCCGTGCAGTCACTCAATGTTTGTGGCTGTAAGCTCTACAGAAAGGACTTCGCGTTTTGCAGCAAATGCCTCTCAAATGATAAACAAAAACATGATGACTGCCACCAATGAAATAAGCGATCCAATTGAAGACACTGTGTTTCATAGTGTGTAGGCGTCGGGGTAATCCGAGTAGCGTCGAGGCATGCCGGCAAGACCCAGGAAGTGTTGGGGAAAGAATGTCACATTAACTCCAACAAACATGACTCCAAAGTGGATTTTAGTTCATGTACTGGGGAGCGTATAGCCTGTAAAAAGAGGGAACCAGTGGACAAAAGCTGCAACGATGGCAAAAACCGCCCCCATAGAAAGAACGTAGTGGAAGTGGGCTACAACATAGTATGTGTCGTGAAGGACAATATCTAAAGAGGAGTTTGCTAAAACAATCCCCGTCAGACCCCCGACTGTGAAAAGGAAAATAAAACCAAGGGCCCACAGGAGCGGGGTCTCCCATTTGATTGAGCCGCCGTGAAGAGTAGCCAGTCAGCTAAATACTTTTACCCCAGTTGGAATGGCAATAATTATTGTGGCGGAGGTAAAATAAGCACGTGTGTCTACATCCATCCCGACAGTAAACATGTGATGGGCCCATACGATAAAGCCTAGGAGTCCGATTGCCATCATTGCCCACACCATGCCTATGTAGCCAAAAGGTTCTTTTTTACCGGCGTAGTAAGCTACGATGTGAGAAATCATCCCGAACCCTGGTAAAATTAGGATGTAAACCTCAGGATGTCCGAAAAACCAGAAGAGGTGTTGGTATAAGATAGGGTCTCCCCCCCCTGCAGGGTCAAAAAAAGTAGTGTTTAGGTTACGATCGGTTAGTAGTATAGTAATTCCGGCCGCTAGCACAGGCAGGGATAAAAGAAGAAGAACGGCTGTAATGAGCACAGCTCATACGAAGAGCGGGGTTTGGTATTGAGAGATTGAGGGGGGCTTTATGTTAACAATGGTGGTAATAAAGTTAATTGCTCCTAAAATCGAGGAGATTCCCGCTAAATGAAGGGAAAAAATCGTTAGGTCGACTGAAGCTCCCGCGTCAGCTAGGTTTCCTGCTAGAGGGGGGTAAACGGTTCAACCGGTCCCTGCACCAGCTTCAACCCCAGAAGATGCTAAGAGTAGAAGAAATGAGGGGGGAAGCAGCCAAAAGCTTATGTTATTTATTCGAGGGAAAGCCATGTCCGGGGCACCGATCATAAGGGGATTAAGCCAGTTTCCAAACCCTCCGATTATGATAGGCATTACTATAAAGTAAATCATTACGAATGCATGGGCCGTACCAATTACGTTGTAAATTTGGTCATCTCCTAAAAGAGCACCAGGTTGATTGAGCTCTGCTCGGATTAAAAGACTAAGAGCCGTTCCGACCATGCCAGCTCAGGCACCGAAGATTATATATAGGGTGCCAATATCTTTATGGTTTGTTGAGAAAAATCAGCGTGTGACTGTCACAGGTAGGATGGCTGAGTTAAGCGGTGGGTTGTAGCCCCATATACAGAGGTTTGAGCCCTCTTCCTATCAAGCTCCGGGGTGTTACATGTGGGATTGCAAACCCCAAGAAGCAGAATAAAAACCTGCCGGGGCTTTCCCCGCCTTTTGCAAGGCGGCGGGGAAAGTAGACAGATGCCCGCTGGTTTGAGCGCTTAGCTGTTAACTAAGAGTTTGTGGGATCGAGGCCTCCTGTCTAGAAGGCCTTAGCTTAATTAAAGTGTCTGTTTTGCATGCAGGAGATGTAGGTTAAAAGCCTGCAGGTTTTAGCAGAGACTGAGAGGGTTTCACTCCCACTTCGGGCTTTGAAGGCCCAGGGTCTTAATGTTAACCTAAGTCTCTTAGTGAAAAATTGCGAGGGCGGTGGGCGTAAGGGGGAGGACAAAGACAGAGACAGAGATGGCAATAGCAAGCAAAAGTGTAAACTTGTTGGAGGAGAGGCGCCAGGAAACTGTGGCAGCAGAAGTAGCAGGAGAAGAGGTGAGAGCTATCGCGTAGGAAAGCCGTAGGTAAAAGTAAAGACTGATCAAAGCCGAAAGGGCAGACACAGAGGCTAGAAGGGGGAGGCTCTGCTTGGTGAGCTCTTGTAAAATAAGTCATTTTGGTATAAAGCCAGATAGGGGAGGGAGACCGCCAAGAGATAATACGACCAGGGGGAAGAAAGCGGTCAGTGTGGGGGCTTTAGATCAGGAGGTGGCAAGGGAGTTTATGGTTGTGGCTGTGGTCTTGTGCAATGTAATGAGAGCAGAGGAAGTCATAAAGATATAGAGAGCCATGGAGAGAATGGTCAGAAATGGGTCAAACTTAATGATGATAATTATTCAGCCTAGGTGGGCAATAGAAGAGTAGTCCAGGACCTTTCGAAGTTGAGTTTGGTTTAATCCTCCCCATCCTCCTACAAGTATAGAGGATAGACCAAGAGTAGTAGTGACAAGGGGGTCGATTTGGGTTATTTGTAACAGAAGTGTTAAGGGGGCAATCTTTTGTCATGTAGACAGAACTAGTCCTGTAACCAGGTCAAGGCCCTGAAGGACTTCTGGTAATCAAAAATGTACTGGTGCCAGTCCTAGTTTTAGTGCAAGTGCAAACGCAGCTATCGAAATAGAGACCGGGCACGTTAATTGTTGGATGTCCCATTGTCCAGTGACCCAAGCGTTTGTCGTGCTGGCAAATAGAATTATGGCTGCTGCTGTCGCCTGCGTGATAAAATACTTGGTGGTGGCCTCCACGGCTCGGGGGTGGTGGTCTTTAGACATAATCGGTAAGATGGCGAGCGTGTTGATTTCGAGACCCATTCAGGCTAATAGTCAGTGAGAGCTCGAGAAAGTGATTACTGTCCCTAGCCCAAGGCTTGAGATTAAGGCTGCTAAGATAAAGGGGCTCATTAGTAAAGGAAGGGTTTTAACCAACATGTTTGGGGTATGGGCCCAAAAGCTTTTTTAGCTGACTTTACTAGAAAATAGTGTAGTGGAAGCACCAGGGGTTTTGATCTCCTGAGTTTGGGTTCGACTCCCTTTTTTCTAGGGCCTGAGGGGAATTTAACCCCTGTAGTTCACCCTATCAAGGTGTTCCTTAAGCATTCAGGCACGGGCCCCGGGGTTAGAGTTGAGGAGGAAGACTAGCAACTGAAATGGGAAGAGCAAGGTGCCAAATGACAAGGGCGAGAGTAAGGGGCAGAAAGTTTTTCCACACCAAGTGCATAAGCTGGTCGTATCGAAATCGGGGGTAGGAAGCCCGGACTCATAGAAATACTATAGAAAGTAGAGCAGCTTTAAGCATGAGGCTGGCGGTGGTTAGTTCTTGAAACGAGGGGAGGAAAGAAGCGCCTAAGAACAAGATAGCAGATAGTGTGTTCATTAGAAGAATGTTGGCGTACTCGGCCAAGAAAAATAGAGCAAACGGGCCCCCCGCATATTCTACGTTGAAGCCTGAGACAAGTTCTGACTCCCCCTCTGTCAGGTCAAAAGGGGCTCGGTTTGTTTCAGCTAGTGTTGAGATGTACCACATGGCAGCTAGTGGCCAGGCCGGGGCTAGAAGTCAAATGGCTTCTTGAGTGGTTGTAAAGGTTTGCAAGGTAAAGCCCCCCCCGAGGATAATAATGCTTAGCAGAATGAGGCCTAGGCTTACCTCGTAAGAAATTGTTTGGGCGACTGCCCGCAAAGCGCCAATCAATGCATATTTTGAGTTTGATGCTCAGCTGAGCCCCAAGATTGAATAAACGGCCAGGCTTGAAAGGGCAAGGAGAAATAAAACCCCGAGGTTTAGGTTAACAACAGGGTTGGGCATGGGCACCGGAGCCCACAGTGTAAGGGCGAGGGTGAGGGCTAGAATTGGGGAGGCCAAGAACAGGAATGGAGAGGAGGTAGAAGGCCGAACGGGTTCCTTGATGAAAAGTTTAACGCCATCAGCGATTGGCTGAAGAAGCCCGTAGGGTCCGACGATATTAGGGCCCTTGCGTAATTGTATGTAGCCGAGTACTTTGCGTTCAATTAGTGTTAAAAAAGCGACTGCCAAAAGAACGGGCACGATGTAAATTAGTGGATTCACCAAGTGTGTAATTAAAACATTGATCATAGTTTAGAAGGGGAGTTGAACCCCTGTTTAAAGAGCTTAGGTCTTTTGCATTGGCCAGACTCTGCCACCTAAACAAGCCATTCTCTTTGGCTTAAAGGTCTTCCCTTTAATCATTTGATTTGAATTCCTTGGTGGTGGGAAGGGCGTACCTCAGGCATGGGCCCCACCATCCCGGTCCTTTCGTACTAGGGATGGTAAGTTCTACAGATAGAAACTGACCTGGATTTCTCCGGTCTGAACTCAGATCACGTAGGACTGTTAATCGTTGAACAAACGAACCCTTAATAGCGGCTGCACCATTTGGATGTCCTGATCCAACATCGAGGTCGTAAACCCCCTCGTCGATATGAGCTCTGGGAGGGGATTGCGCTGTTATCCCTAGGGTAACTACGGTCCGTTGATCGGCTTTATGAGCCGGATCGTGTGTCAAATGTTTTGATACTTAGAGCTGCCGCTCTCGGTTTTAGGCTTTAGTAGTCCCTTTCTCCATGGGGGTTTTTTATTTCTCCACGGTCGCCCCAACCAAAAACTAGGGAGGGGGCTAGACAACTCTGGTGTTTTTCTGCGTTGGGTTTTTATAGGCCCTCCTTTGTTTCAAGCTCCATAGGGTCTTCTCGTCTAGTAGTAGAATCCCCGCTTCTTCACGGGGAGATCAGTTTCATTGACGGGAGCAGGGAGACAGTTAAGCCCTCGTTGTGCCATTCATACAGGTCCCCATTTAAAGGACAAGTGATTGCGCTACCTTCGCACGGTCAAGATACCGCGGCCGTTAAACTTTAGTCACAGGGCAGGCGGGACCTCTTATGTTAATCAAGAGGCGATGTTTTTGGTAAACAGGCGGGGCTTTGGTTTGCCGAGTTCCTTCCCTTCTCTTTTGGTCTTTCCCTCTGTGCGTGCCTGTGTTGGGATAACGGGTGCATCTTGAAGGTTTTCCTAGTTATTCTTTTTTAGGTGGCTTTTCCCTCTGGTACTGGGGCCGTTAATATCCGGTGGGGAGTCCATGCCGGTTTACACTTACGCGGGGAGAGAGACTTAGGCTCTCTTATTACTCGTTCAGGCATATTTTCTTTTATGGGGGCATAAGATAGCTTATTATTAAAAGTGGGGTCAGAGGTAAATATTATGATAGTCGGGTGAGCATTGCTTGAGCTTTAACGCTTTCTCTCCAGGTGGCTGCTTTTAGGCCCACAAGAGCAATGTTCCTTTGCTTCTATAATCTTTAACCGACTAAGAAAGTTGTATTTTTTATTAAAGGGGCTGTACCCCCTTTAATTAACTCCTTTTGCGATCTTGCTGTCTATCCGTAGGGTAGGGAGTCTAGATTGAAAAGGGCTGAACTTCTATTCTTTTTATAAGCAACCAGCTATAACTAAGCTCGGTAGGTCTGTCACCTCTACCCGGGGGTCTCCCCACTCTTTTGCCACAGAGACGGGTAGGCCCTAACTTAGGCGGCCCCGGGGTAGCTCGCTTAGTTTCGGGAAAGGGTACTAAAAGGCATTTTGCACCAGTCTTTCTAGCTTGATCATGATGCAAAAGGTACAAGAGTAAATCTTTGCTTTCCATTGCTTTAAGGTTTTTCATTTCTTTTTCAACTTTCCCTTGCGGTACTTCATCTTTTGCTCTAAGGGCCCTTTTCCGTCTCCCGTACTAAGGGGGAAAAATGTTTTATTTCGACTTTTACATTCTTTTTCTCTCATGATAATTATTTTCGATGAGCGTTTTGGTTAGGCTAGTTTTACAGCTCAAGTCGGTCCGATTTGCACGGGCTACTCCTCAGTGTAAAAGAGGTGCTATCCTGTTTTAGCTACGTCTTGATAGTCCAAGTGCACCTTCCGGTACACTTACCATGTTACGACTTGCCTCCCCTTGATCTTTTAATTTCTTAAGAAGAGAGTTGTATTGTTGGGGAGAGTGACGGGCGGTGTGTGCGCGCTTCAGAGCCGGTTTCAGTTAAACTCTCTGTTTTAACTTACTGCTAAATCCTCCTTCAGGTAAGAGTTTCATCTTTCCGTTCGTTAATTCTCTGGTGTTAGAGAATGTAGCCCATTTCTTCCCATCCCATGCGCTACACCTCGACCTGACGTGTTTGTTTTTAACTATTGAGCTTACTTCTTTACCTTCAAAGGGTAAGCTGACGACGGCGGTATATAGGCGGGGGGGGGCAAGGGGTGGTGAGGTTAAACGGGGATTATCGGTTCTAGAACAGGCTCCTCTAGGGGGGTCTGAAGCACCGCCAAGTCCTTTGGGTTTTAAGCTATTGCTCGTAGTACCCTGGCGGATAAATATGTATCAAGATATCTAAGTTTACGGCTAGGCATAGTGGGGTATCTAATCCCAGTTTGTACCAGAGCTGACGTGGGTTCAGGTTAAGTAGAGTTTCTTTCGTGTAAGATTTTCATACTCTTGGGGGCGTATAACAGTTTGAAGAGCGTATCTGCTCTAGTTAATTTAAACCCTAACCACCCTTTACGCCGGCATTTATCGACTTGGGCCTCTCGTGCAACCGCGGCGGCTGGCACGAGTTTGGCCGGCCCTTCCCACTCTCACTAATTCAGGCTTTCGCCCATAGTTTAAAGTTAATCACTGCTGAAGTCCCTTGGGGGTGTGGCTAAGCAAGGCGTCTCGGGCACATATTATGAGTGCCTGATACCGGCTCCTAGTGTCCGGGAAGGGACGTTAAGGGCATCCTCACAGGTTTGCGGAGACTTGCATGTGTAAGTTTAGTAAAAGCTGATAAAAAAGTCAGGACCAAGCTTTTATGCACGTGGGGGTTCTTAGGCCCCATCTTAACATCTTCAGTGTTATGCTTTTGTTAAGCTACACTAGC